TGTAGTAAGTTGCAGTAAAAATCCAATGGGAGGTCGGGAGGTAAAATCAGATAGGGGAGGGTATAGAAGCTCTGGATTGTGATGGTTGAGTGAAGTTCCAGAGTGACGGGATCAAGGAAGTGCGAGAGGGTAATGGTATAAATTTGATAGAATACCATATCAACATGTTGCATCAAAACTTGATCGAAGATTGGAACCGTTACGAGGTCGTGGAGGATAATCATGGGTTCGTGAGTGTGGGCCATTACTGTAATACTGTAGATATAGACCGGTGTTTTTTGAAAAAGCAGGAACTCTTAAGGGTTTTTCGTTTTCAGCCCCCTGGTGAAGGTGTTAGGCACCTCCCGAGTTTGGGGGGGGGGGGGGGGGGGGTACATATATATAAGGGTTAAAATTCTGTTTCAGCACTCCCCCGGGCACACCTGTTGCAGGTTGTATGTAAGGTAAACCGTAAGCGTATGTCCCTGTGTGACCTAATGTATCTCTTCGACCTGGTGGTTTCATGGAAAGAACCAACCATAATTGCAAAAGCTAAAGAAGTAGATGCTCGCGTCAAACAATTTCTCCATATTATTACACGATATCAGTTATAGAGGGTAAAGCAAGATCAAGAAGAAAAGAGAAAAATAACCACTGACCCCTGTGGAGAGAACGCTCGGCATGTGGAGGGCTTCCGGAGATGGTTTTCGACATTAACCTATGCAAGTTATAACACAAGTAGGGTAGTAATAAAGGCTGTGTGCCTGAAATAGGAGCCAGATGTCCCAAGACAAGCTTTAGCTATCCTTTCAATCATTGTTCCCGACCTCAAGCAACCATTTCACGCAGCTTATCAGAATACTATTCTTCAGTATTACAACGGTGCAAGGTATGTATTCCATTCAGTACATATATGCACTAATACATATATGCACTAATACATATATGCACTAATACATATATGCACTAATACATATATGCACTAATACATATATGCACTAATACATATATGCACTAATACATATATGCACTAATACATATATGCACTAATACATATATGCACTAATACATATATGCACTAATACATATATGCACTAATACATATATGCACTAATACATATATGCACTAATACATATATGCACTAATACATATATGCACTAATACATATATGCACTAATACATATATGCACTAATACATATATGCACTAATACATATATGCACGCAAACGACATATATATATATATATATATATATATTAATGCATGTACTCATGTTACGCCAAGGAATAGTTTAATTAAGAATACTAGCTTTGGGAGTTAGCGGCGGGGGTTCAAATCCCCTTTCTTTGAGCAGTAGGGGGGATTCGAACCCCCGGCATCCGGCTTACAAGACCGGCGCTCTGGAACTGAGCTACTAATGCACGATCATTCAAGGACTTTGTTCTCTAGTCAGCCGGCAAGTGGGATAAGAACTAAAAACAAAAAGAAATAGAGGAAGGAGGCGATTTGTCCAATAATGATGTAAGGGTCTTCGACAGGCATTCCCCCAATTCAGGTAAGAATAGCAACGTTTGCGATTAAAGTTCAGAACAAAAATTGGGTTACGGGTCGGAATGTAAGACTTCGTTGTTTTGAAGTGTGGATAAGAGGGACCAACAGTAGGACGAGAATGGATGCTAGAAGAGCTAGTACGCCTCCCAGTTTGTTGGGGATTGACCGCAGGATTGCGTATGCAAACAGGAAATACCATTCCGGCTTAATATGTGGTGGGGTCACGAGGGGGTTAGCTGGGGTGAAGTTGTCTGGATCTCCAAGCAGGTTAGGAGAAAAGAGTGCTAGGGAAGTCAGTGCAATTAGGAGAATAGCGAATCCTAGGAGGTCCTTGTAAGAGAAGTAAGGATGGAAGGGGATTTTGTCTGAGTCTGAGTTTAGGCCGAGAGGGTTGTTTGCACCTTGTTCGTGAAGAAATAGAAGGTGAATAAGGCTTATAGCCGCGATGATAAAGGGTAAAAGGAAGTGGAATGCAAAGAAGCGAGTGAGAGTTGCATTGTCTACTGAGAACCCCCCTCAAATTCATTGGACCAGGGTGTTGCCGACGTAAGGGACAGCGGATAGGAGGTTGGTAATAACAGTGGCCCCTCAAAATGATATTTGTCCTCAGGGGAGGACATAGCCAACGAAAGCGGTTATCATGACTAATAGAAGGAGAATAACACCAATATTTCATGCTTCTTTGTTTAGGTAAGAGCCATAGTATAGGCCTCGGCCAATGTGGAAGTAAATGCAGATGAAAAAGAAGGATGCTCCGTTAGCGTGGAGGTTTCGGATTAGTCACCCATAGTTCACGTCTCGGCAGATATGGGCAACGGATGAGAAAGCTGTTGCAATATCTGAGGTGTAGTGTATAGCCAGGAATAGTCCTGTGACGATTTGGGAGACTAGGCAGAGGCCAAGGAGGGAGCCAAAATTTCATCATGCTGAAATGTTGGAGGGAGCTGGGAGATCAACTAGTGCATCATTAGCGATTTTTAGAAGAGGGTGGGTTTTGCGTAAGCTTGCCATTAAGGTTCTTGTAGTTAAATAATAACGGTGGTTTTTCAAGCCATTAATCCTGGTTAAAGTCCTGGCAAGAATTATGACTTATGTTATATCTTTATTTTCGTTGGGTTTAGTGTTTGGTCTTGTTGGGGTAGCTTCGAATCCTTCCCCGTACTTCGCCGCTTTAGGGTTGGTAGCAGTAGCAGGGTGTGGGTGTGGGGTTTTGGCAGGGTACGGGGGTTCTTTCTTGTCTCTGATTTTGTTTTTAATCTATCTAGGGGGGATGCTGGTAGTATTTGCTTATTCAGCAGCTCTTGCTGCTGAGCCTTACCCTGAAACTTGGGGAGATGAAGCTGTCATCATGTACATACTAATGTACGCGTTAGCAGTAGTCTTAGCCGTTTGTTTTTTGTACGGGGAGTGGTATGAGTTTTCCTGAGTCTCTGTTGACGAGTATAGTGAATTTTCTGTACTTCGAGGGGATATTGGGGGAGTTGCACTGATATATTCATTAGGGGGTGGGCTGTTGGTTGTTAGTGCGTGAGTATTGCTCCTTACCTTGTTTGTAGTACTTGAGTTAACTCGAGGCCTAAGTCGGGGGACCCTTCGGGCTGTCTAAATCAAGAGTGCGAGGGTAGCAAGGGTTAGGGTCAGGAGGAATGTAATGAGGTAGGTTTTAATTATCCCTCGTTGAACATTACTCACTGTTGAAGCTAGCGGGGTATTTAAGGAGGTTACGGCTTTAGGGCCGGTTTTTTCCAATCAGGTTTGGTCAATTATTTGGGTGGCAATTGATTGTCCCAGAATAAGGTTTAATTTGGGTGAGAGGCGGTGAATGATTGTTGGGAAAAATCCTAGTATGTTAGAGAAGTGGTGGAGGGTCAGTTGAGGGGTGGGTTTGAATTGTTTGCTTGTAAGGGATGCCAACTCTAGGGCTAGAATTAATCCCAAGAGGGATACGGCTAAAGCTGCTAGTTTAAGCAGAGGGGGTATAGATATAACGGGTGTCTTTAGGGGAAGGGTATTTGAGAGGATAACGAAGCCGGCAATGATACTTCCTGCCACTAGTCGTTTCATGGGGTTAACTATTGCAGGGTCGTTTTCGTTAATAGGGGACAGGGAGTTAAATCGGGGGTGGCCCATTGATACAAAGAAAACGACTCGTAGGCTGTAGACAGCTGTGAAGGAGGTGGCTAGCAGGGTTAGGACTAGGGCTCAGGCGTTGAGGTGGGATGTGTTTAGTGCTTCAATAATAGCGTCTTTTGAAAAGAAGCCAGCTAAGAAGGGTGTTCCTGTTAGGGCGAGGCTACCCACGGTTAAGCAGGAGGATGTGAAAGGGGTTAGGTGGTGTATTCCTCCCATTTTTCGGATATCTTGCTCGTCATTCAGGCTGTGGATGATTGAGCCGGAGCAGAGGAATAATAATGCTTTGAAGAAAGCATGGGTGGAAATGTGTAGGAAGGCGAGTTGGGGCTGGTTTAGTCCGATGGAGACTATCATTAGGCCTAGCTGACTGGATGTGGAAAAGGCAACAATTTTTTTGATATCATTTTGTGTGAGGGCACAAGTGGCAGTAAATAGGGTGGTTAGTGCTCCTAGACATAGGCAGGTTGTTAATGCTGTTTGGTTTTCTTGTAGGAGAGGGCTTATTCGGATGAGCAAAAAGATACCTGCTACGACTATAGTGCTAGAGTGCAGTAGGGCAGAGACCGGTGTAGGGCCCTCTATGGCAGAGGGAAGTCAAGGGTGTAGGCCAAATTGAGCTGATTTTCCCGTAGCAGCAAGGATGAGTCCTAGAAGGGGAAGGGTTAGGTCTAGGTCCTTGGCTGCCGTGAAGATTTGCTGTATTTCTCAGGAGTTTAGGTTTATTGCAATTCATGCTATGGCAAAGAGTAGTCCTACATCACCCACTCGGTTGTACAACACTGCTTGAAGGGCGGCGGTGTTTGCGTCTGCTCGTCCGTATCATCAGCCGATAAGGAGGAATGACATGATTCCTACTCCTTCTCAACCGATGAAAAGTTGAAATAGGTTGTTTGCTGTAACTAGGATAATTATAGCAATAAGAAAAATGAGGAGGTATTTAAAGAATCGATTCATGAAAGGGTCTGAGTGTATGTACCAGGAGGCAAATTCAAGAATAGACCAGGTTACATAGAGAGCAATAGGGGTAAAGGTAATGGAGTAATAATCAAACTTGAAGCTAATGTTAATGTCGAAGGTTGTGGTGTTTATTCAACTTCAGTTGGTAATAATCGTTTCTGCGCCTTCGTTGAGGAAAAGGCAAAGGGGGAGAAGGCTGACGAAGAAAGCTGCTTTTACAGCCCCTTTAACTTGGACGAGGGCCCAGTCGGCCTTTTGGGGGTGGGGGCTCAGGGTTGTTAGTACGGGGTAAATTAATAGCGTAAAAATCAGGATTAAGCTTGATGTCATAATAAGGGGTGTAAAGTGCATAGCTGCTACTTGGATTTGCACCAAGAGTTTTTGGTTCCTAAGACCAACGGATGAGCTGTTATCCTTTAGGAGCGTTCGAGTGAGCCCAGGGGTCTAACCAAGGTGGCGAAGATTAGCAGTCTTCGTTGCTACGAGCCTCTCTCGGTAGATAAGGGGATTTTAACCTCTGTCTTTAGAATCACAATCTAATATTTTTGTTGAAACTATACCTACAGCCAGCTCAGCCTCAAATTAGCTCGGGTTTAAGAATAAGGAGAATGAGGGGGAGGAGGTGGAGGGCAATTAATAAATGCTCTCGTGAGTGGGAGGGGTCTAAAGCAATAATATGTGCTGGGAGCGGGCCCCGTTGGGTCATTAAAAATATATACAGAGAGTAGGCTGCTGTAATTAGGGTCCCGGCTCCTGTAAGAATAAAGGTCCACCAGGACCAGTTAAATAACGATGTAAAAATTATTAGTTCCCCCATGAGATTGGGAAGGGGCGGGAGGGCTAGGTTGGCGAGGCTAGCAACAAATCATCATGATGTCATTAGTGGGAGGGCTATTTGAAGGCCTCGAGCTAGAAGTATGGTTCGGCTGTGTGTGCGTTCGTAGTTAGTATTTGCGAGGCAAAAGAGGGCGGAGGAGGTTAAGCCATGCGCAATTATAAGGATGAGGGCACCTGTGAGGCCTCAGGCTGTTTGAATAAGAATTCCCCCTACTACCAGTCCTATGTGGCTTACTGAGGAATAAGCGATGAGTGATTTAAGGTCAGTTTGGCGCAAGCAAATTGAGCCTGTTATGATGACGCCTCATAATGCAAGAATAATAAATGGGTAGCTTAGTTCCTTAGTGAGAGGTTCGAGGATAGTAAGTATTCGTATCATGCCATAGCCTCCAAGTTTCAAGAGGACAGCGGCAAGTACTATGGAGCCTGCAACGGGGGCTTCGACGTGGGCTTTGGGTAGTCAGAGGTGGACGCCATAGAGTGGCATTTTAACCAGGAATGCTAGTAAGCAGCTTACTCATCAGATTTTATCCGCATATGAGGTGAGGTGTAAGGGGTTAGAATATTGTAAGGTCAATAGGGATAGGGTACCTGTAGTATTTTGGAGCAGTAGTAAAGCAATAAGAAGAGGGAGGGATGCTGCCAGGGTGTAAAATAAAAAGTAGAATCCTGCACTTAGTCGCTCTGTTTGGTTTCCTCAGCGGGTGATAAGAACTAAGGTTGGGAGAAGTGTCGCTTCAAATATAACGTAGAACATAATAATTTCGGTGGCACCGAATGCTATAATTAAGAAGATTTGGAGGGTCGTCAGGAGTGTGATGTACATTCGTTGGCGGCCTGCGGGTTCGGAGGCCAGGTGATTCTGGCTGGCAAGAATCATCAGGGGAAGTAGTCAACAAGTAAGGACTAAAAGGGGGGTGGAGAGGGGGTCGGTGGCCAGATATGGGTTGAGGAAGGACCATCCTGTTTCTGAAAGGTTTTTTAGTCAGGAGAGGCTGGCTAGTGCGATGATTAGGCTGTGTGCCAGGGTTGCAGATCATAGCCCTTTAGAGGGGGAAAGTCAAATTGTTGGAATTAGTATAAGAGTGGGAATAAGAATTTTTAGCATTGTAGAAGGTTTAGGCTTTGTAGGCGGTCAGTGCCATGGGTGCGGGCTGTTGCTACTAGAAGAGCGAGGCCTGCGCTTGCTTCACAAGCTGAAAACGCTAACAGAAGTATGGGTGAGGGTGAGAAGGCTGTGGCGTCTAGTTGAAGTGTTCAAAGGGACAAAGCAATAAATAGTGACAGTATCATACCTTCCAGGCAGAGGAGGGCAGAGAGGAGGTGGGTTCGGTGGAAGGCTAAACCTGTAAGCCCTAGGATGAATGCTGAGGAGAAAGTGAAGTGGGCGGGGGTCATTAGGGAGTTATGGACTTTAACCAGAAGCTTTTGAGCCGAAATCAAATGTTTTTCTTAAACTAACTACCTATTCGGCCCATTCTAGTCCGCCTTGGAGTCATTCGTAGGCTAGGCCTAAAGTTAGGAGGGCTAAAACGCTAGAGGCTCAGAGGAAAGTTAGAAGGGGTGATGTTAGTTGGTCGCCTCAGGGAAGTGGTAGGAGGAGAGCAATTTCTAGGTCAAACAAGAGGAAGAGGATGGCGACTAAAAAGAATCGGATTGAGAATGGGAGACGAGCCGATCCTAGGGGGTCGAATCCGCATTCATAGGGGGACAGTTTTTCGTGATCGGGGGTTATCTGGGGTAATCAGAACGACACAGTAGCTAGGATAATGGAGAGTAAAAGGGTAATGGAAATAATTGTTATGACTAAGTTCATTATCTTTCCTTGGGCTTTAACCAAGACCGGGTGATTGGAAGTCACTTATACTAATGTTAATACTAGAAAGATTATGATCCTCATCAGTAGATAGAGATATAGAGGAATAATCACACGACATCTACGAAGTGTCAGTATCATGCAGCTGCTTCAAATCCGAAGTGATGTTCAGATGTAAAATGATATTGGATCTGGCGTAGGAGGCAGACGGCTAAGAAGGTTGAGCCAATAATAACGTGTAGGCCGTGGAATCCCGTGGCTACAAAGAATGTGGAACCATAAACTCCATCGGCGATGGTAAATGGGGCTTCGTAGTATTCTATTCCCTGCAAGAAGGTGAAGTAGAATCCAAGGAGAATGGTGAGGAGTAGAGATTGAATTGCTTGATTTCGCAGCCCTTCTATAATGCTGTGGTGGGCTCAAGTGACTGTTACTCCCGAGGCGAGCAGTACGGCGGTATTGAGGAGGGGCACTTCAAAGGGGTCTAAGGTGGTAATACCTGTAGGGGGTCAGCAGCCCCCTAATTCGGGGGTAGGTGCAAGGCTTGAGTGATAGAAAGCTCAGAAAAATCCTAAGAAGAAAAATACTTCTGAGGTAATAAAGAGGATTATTCCGTAACGGAGGCCTTTTTGGACGGGAGGCGTGTGGTGTCCTTGGTACGTGCCTTCTCGTACGATGTCTCGTCACCACTGAAGCATGGTAAGAAGCAGAAGAATAATTCCCAGGGTTATGAGAGTTGTGGTGTGGAAGTGGAATCAAACTGCAAGACCTGAGGTTATTAACAGCGCGGCGACTGCGCCTGTCAAAGGTCAAGGGCTGGGGTCTACTATATGGTATGCGTGTGCTTGATGGGCCATTAAACGTTTTCTTGTAGGTATAGGCTTAAGAGTAAGACAAATACGTAAGCTTGGATTATTGCTACAGCTACCTCTAAGAGTGTAAGCATGAGTAGCAGTACTGCTGTTAGGACCGCCACTGTTGGTATTATAGGAAGAAGAACGAAGACTGCTATTGAGACCAATTGAATTAGGAGGTGGCCGGCTGTTAAGTTAGCTGTCAGTCGGACTCCAAGGGCGACGGGCCGGATAAAAAGGCTAATTGTTTCGATGACAATAAGGACGGGGATTAAAGGCGTAGGGGTTCCTTCTGGCAGAAGGTGTCCTAGAGCTGCTGTTGGTTGGTTACGCAGCCCGATAACTACGGTGGCTAATCACAGTGGTACGGCAAGGCCTAGGTTAAGAGACAGCTGAGTAGTAGGGGTAAAGGTATAGGGTAGAAGTCCTAGTATATTTAGGGTGATAAGAAATACCATAAGGGAGGCTAGAAGAAGGGCTCACTTATGTCCCCCAACATTTAAGGGCAAGAAAGTTTGCTGGGTGAATCGGGCAATAAATCAGCCTTGGAAGGTTAATATTCGGTTATTAAGTCAGCGAAAGGTGGGCGTAGGGAAAAGGATTCATGGGAGGACAAGAGAGATGGCTAGAAGGGGGATACCTATGTGTCAGGGGCTTATGAATTGGTCGAAGAGGCTTAGAGTCATGGTCAGAGTCAGGTGTCTGGTTGATCAAATTGCGGGATTTGGGCGGTTTGTTCACTTGGGTAAGTGTGTCCTATGACTTTTATAGGGAGATAAAATAAAAATACCAGTCAGGTAAATACTAAGATGGCGAATCATGGGCTTGGGTTAAGTTGGGGCATTTCACTAAGGGTGATTGGGGGTCACCACTCTCTAGCTTAAAAGGCTAGCGCTAGTCCCTTTTTAGCTTCTTAGTGATAGGTCTTGGAGGGAGGCAGAAAGTCAGTTTTCGAAAGATTCTAGAAGCACAGCTTCTACTACAATAGGTATGAAGCTATGGTTTGCTCCGCAAATTTCAGAGCATTGCCCGTAGAAGACTCCTGGTCGTGAAGTAATAAAGGCTGTTTGGTTTAAACGACCGGGTACTGCGTCTATCTTGACTCCTAGTGTAGGAACGGCTCAGGAGTGAAGAACATCTTCCGCGGAAACTAAGACTCGAATAGGAGATTCAACTGGGACGACTATTCGGTGGTCTGTCTCTAAGAGTCGGAATTGTCCAGGCATTAGGTCTTGTGTGGGGATTATGTAAGAGTCGAATCCAAGTTCTTCATAGTCAGTGTATTCGTAGCTTCAGTATCATTGATGGCCTATAGCTTTCACGGTTAGGTGGGGGTCGTTAACTTCATCCATAATATAAAGAATACGCAGGGAGGGGAGGGCAATTATAATAAGAATTACCGCTGGAAGGACAGTTCAGATAATTTCGATCTCTTGGGAGTCTAGAATGTATTTATCGTAAATTTTGGTAGTAACCATGGCCACAATAATGTAAAGTACAAATGCACTAATCAGGAAGACGATTATGAGGGCGTGGTCGTGGAAGTGGAGAAGCTCTTCTATTAGAGGTGAGGTTGCGTCTTGAAATCCTAGTTGTTGGGGATGTGCCATTATTGTATAAGACCCGCGGGGCTTCAACCCACAATGCTGCTTTGACAAAGCAGCGTAATAGCTCTTTTACTAGGGTCTTATTAAAGAAAGTGGCAGAGCGGTTATGCGACTGGCTTGAAACCAGTTTATGGGGGTTCGACTCCTCCCTTTCTCGGTTAGTTATGTTGGACTTTAACAAAAGCTGGCTCTTCGAATGTGTGATATGGAGGAGGGCAGCCGTGGAGTCATTCTACGTTAGTTGCTGTATGTTCTACTGTGAGGACTTCTCGTTTAGAAGAGAATGCTTCTCAAATAATGTACATAAACAGGGATACTGCTAATAGTGAGACTAATGAGCCTATAGAGGAGATGGAGTTTCATAATGTGTAGGCGTCGGGATAGTCTGAGTATCGTCGAGGCATGCCAGCTAGCCCAAGGAAGTGTTGAGGGAAGAAGGTTAGGTTTACCCCTGCAAACATAACTCCAAAGTGGACTTTTGTTCAAGTTTCGTGGAGGGTGTAGCCGGTAAATAGGGGGAATCAGTGGACGATGCCAGCAAGGATGGCGAATACCGCCCCTATTGACAGAACGTAGTGGAAGTGGGCTACCACGTAGTACGTGTCATGAAGAACGATGTCTAAAGAGGAATTGGCTAAAATGATCCCTGTCAGTCCCCCCACTGTAAATAGGAAAATAAAGCCAAGAGCTCAAAGAAGAGGGGCTTCCCATTTAATGTCGGCTCCGTGAAGGGTTGCTAGTCAGCTAAAAACTTTTACTCCCGTTGGAATTGCAATAATTATTGTGGCGGATGTAAAGTAGGCACGTGTATCTACGTCTATTCCGACTGTAAACATGTGATGGGCTCATACAATAAATCCTAATAGGCCAATTGCCATCATGGCTCAGACCATTCCTATATAGCCGAAAGGTTCTTTCTTACCACTATAGTAAGCCACAATGTGGGAGATTATTCCGAACCCTGGAAGAATGAGAATATACACTTCTGGGTGGCCGAAGAATCAGAATAAGTGTTGGTAGAGGATTGGATCCCCTCCTCCCGCAGGGTCAAAGAAGGTGGTATTTAGATTCCGGTCTGTAAGGAGTATCGTAATTCCTGCAGCAAGGACTGGGAGGGAGAGAAGTAGAAGGACGGCAGTAATTAGTACTGCTCAAACAAATAGTGGCGTTTGGTATTGGGAAATGGCGGGGGGTTTTATGTTGATGATAGTAGTAATAAAATTGATAGCCCCTAAAATTGAGGAGACCCCTGCTAAGTGAAGGGAAAAAATGGTTAAATCTACGGATGCTCCTGCATGGGCTAAATTGCCGGCCAGAGGTGGGTAAACTGTTCATCCAGTCCCGGCCCCAGCTTCTACCCCCGCGGAGGCGAGGAGAAGGAGGAGGGAAGGGGGGAGGAGTCAAAAGCTCATGTTGTTTATTCGGGGGAATGCCATGTCTGGGGCCCCAATTATTAGAGGGATCAGCCAGTTTCCGAACCCTCCAATTATAGCTGGTATTACTATAAAGAAAATTATTACGAATGCATGTGCTGTAACGATTACATTATAAATTTGGTCATCCCCTAAGAGGCTGCCTGGTTGATTTAGTTCTGCTCGAATAAGTAGGCTCAAAGCGGTTCCCACCATCCCAGCTCAAGCACCGAATAGTAAATAGAGGGTGCCGATGTCTTTATGATTGGTTGAAAAAAGTCAACGTGTAGTTGCCACAGGTAAGATGGCTGAGTTTTAAGCGGTGGATTGTAGCCCCATGTACAGAGGTTTGAGTCCTCTGCTTGCCAAGCCTCGAGGTGTATTAACATATCAGATTGCAAATCTGAAGAAGCAGACTAATCGTCTGCCGGGGCTTTCCCCCGCCTCGAAGGTGTTTTCCTGGGCGGGGGAAAGCTAGATGGATGCTCGCTGGTTTGGGCGCTTAGCTGTTAACTAAGAGTTTGCAGGATCGAGGCCTGCCTATCTAGTGAAGGCTTTAGCTTAATTAAAGTGTCTGTTTTGCATGCAGGAGATGTGGGGTAATATCCCGCAAGTCTTACAGCGATTGGAGGGTTTTCACCTCCGCTGAGAGCTTTGAAGGCTCTTGGTCTGGGTGGCTAACCTAAATCACTTTAGGGTGGAGGATTCGTATATTGGACTAGTATGTTAGTACTGCAAGAAGGGTGGGGGGGAGGGGAAGAAGGGCAATTGCGAGCATGGAGCTGATGGAGAGGGGCATAGTAAGACGTGAAGATGACAGTCGTCAGGGGGCTGTCGCAGTTGTAGTGTTAGGGGCTAGGGTTAGTGTTGTTGCAATGGAGAGTCGTACGTAAAAGAATGCGCTGAGGAGCGTGCCTATGATAGCTAATGCGGCTGTTGGGGCGAGACCTTGTTTGGTAAGTTCCTTAAGAATTAATAGTTTAGCTAAGAAGCCAGTTAGCGGGGGTAGGCTGGCGAGGGATAAAAGAAGGAGGGGGAGGAGGGTGGTAAGGATGGGGTTTTTTGCCCCGAGGGCAAATAGTGCTTTTATCGAAGTGACGGTTTGAATAGAAAATATGGTAAAGGTGGCGTAAGTTACAACGATGTAGAGTAGAAGGGCAAGTAAGGCTAGGGAGTGGGAGTATTGAAGCACTAGGATTATTCAACCTAGGTGTGCGATTGAAGAGTAGGCAAGTACTTTTCGTAGTTGAGTTTGATTCAGGCCCCCTCAGCCCCCAATAAAGATTGAGGCAATGCCCAGGGCGATGAGGAGAAGGGAGTTAGGGGTTTGGATTTGGGTAAAAATAGCGAAGGGTGCTAGCTTCTGTCAGGTGGCTAAAATAACGCCTGTATTTAGTTCTAGTCCTTGGAGGACTTCAGGTTGTCAAGAGTGAAGTGGGGCTAGGCCAATTTTGAGGGCTAGGGCCAAGGTGAGTAAGGTAAGGGGGAGGGGGTGGTCTGTTTGTTGAATATCTCAGTGTCCCGAGATTCAAGCGTTGGTGGTGCTTGCAAATAATAGTACTGCGGCTGCAGTTGCCTGGATAAGAAAATACTTGGTAGTTGCTTCAACAGCTCGGGGGTGATGGTGTCGGGCTATTAATGGTAAAATAGCTAAGGTGCTGATTTCTAGGCCTATTCAGGCCAGGAGTCAGTGAGAGCTCATGAATGTGAGGGTAGTACCGATACCGAGCGCGAATAATAAAGTGGAAAATGTGATAGCGGTCATTAGTAGGAGAAGGATTTTAACCAACATGTTCGGGGTATGGGCCCGAAAGCTTAAATTAGCTGATACTACTAGGAAGTGGTGTAGTGGGAGCACTGGGAGTTTTGATCTCCCCAGGTAGGGTTCGAGTCCCTTCTTTCTAAGGAGTTGGAGGGAATTTAACCCTCATGGTTCACTCTATCAAAGTGGCCCTTTATTTCAGGCACAACTCCTGCCTATATTTGAGGGGGCAATCCTGCAAATGCAATGGGCACCGACAGGTGCCAAATAACCAAGGCTAGAGTTAGGGGAAGAAAGCTCTTTCAGATTAGGTGCATAAGTTGGTCATATCGAAATCGAGGGTATGAGGCTCGGACTCATAAGAATACAACTGAGAGAAGGGTTGCCTTAATCATAAGGCTAGCTGTGGTTAACGCTGGAATAGAGGGCAGGTACGTGGCTCCCAAAAATAGAGTGGCGGATAGGGTATTTATAAGAAGAATATTAGAGTATTCTGCTAGGAAGAATAGTGCGAAAGGCCCCCCGGCATATTCTACATTGAAGCCAGAGACTAGTTCGGACTCCCCTTCTGTTAGGTCAAAGGGGGCTCGGTTAGTCTCTGCTAATGTGGAAATATACCATATGGCTGCTAGGGGTCAGGCTGGGAGGATAAGTCATATGCTCTCCTGAGCGACGCTAAAGGTTTGTAGCGTAAAGCCTCCTGTAAAGATAATTGCATTAAGGAGAATAAGTCCTAGGCTTACTTCATAGGAGATTGTTTGGGCTACGGCCCGTAGCGCTCCAATGAGGGCATATTTTGAATTTGAGGCTCATCCTGAGCCCAAAATAGAATATACTGCGAGGCTGGATAGTGCGAGGATAAATAAGACTCCTAGGTTAAGGTCAATTACTGGGTGTGGCATGGGTATGGGTGCTCATAGGGTAAGGGCTAGTGTAAGGGCTATGATTGGTGTGAGCAAGAATAGAAATGGTGAGGAGGTTAGAGGCCGGATGGGCTCTTTGATAAAAAGTTTGATGCCGTCAGCAATGGGTTGAAGAAGTCCGTAGGGTCCAACAATATTTGGGCCTTTTCGGAGTTGCATGTATCCTAGTACTTTTCGTTCTAGTAAAGTTAGGAAGGCAACGGCCAGAAGGACTGGGACAATAAAGGCTAACGGGTTAACGATGTGGGTAACTAATATTGGGGCCATAGTAGAGGAGAGGATTTGAACCTCTGTACAAAGAGCTTAAATCTTTTGCAATCTGTCCATGCTCTGCCACCTCCACATGCCATTATCTCAGGCAAGGGGGGCATGTCCCTTTGCCTATTTGAGTTGTAATCATTAGGTGAGGAGGAAGCGTACTTAAAGCATGGGCTTCTTCTTTTCGGTCCTTTCGTACTAGAAAAGATCATTTCATAGATAGAAACTGACCTGGATTACTCCGGTCTGAACTCAGATCACGTAGGACTTTAATCGTTGAACAAACGAACCCTTAATAGCGGCTGCACCATTAGGATGTCCTGATCCAACATCGAGGTCGTAAACCCCCTTGTCGATATGGGCTCTAAAAGGGGATTGCGCTGTTATCCCTGGGGTAACTTGGTCCGTTGATCGGCATTGCCGGATCTTATAAAGTCAGAGGTTCTGTTGATTAGAGCGGGAGCTCTTAGTTGTAGGAGATGTTCTCCCATTCTGCATGGGGGTTTTTTATTTCCCCGCGGTCGCCCCAACCGAAGGCATTAGGGCAGGGTGTAAGTTGTTTTAGTCATTAAGCTGGGGTACTTAACATATTCTGCCTTAGTGCCTAAAGCTCCACAGGGTCTTCTCGTCTTATGTGCTTATCCCCGCTTCTGCACGGGGAGATCAATTTCATTGACTTGAAAGAGGAGACAGTTAAGCCCTCGTTATGCCATTCATACGGGTCTCCATTTAAAAGACAAGTGATTGCGCTACCTTTGCACGGTCAAAATACCGCGGCCGTTAAACATATAGTCACAGGGCAGGCGGGACCTCTTATTTGTTAGTTTTGCAAGAGGCGATGTTTTTGGTAAACAGGCGAGGCCAAGTGTGTTTGCCGAGTTCCTTCTCTTTCTTTTAGTCTTTCCTTAAAATGCACTCCAGTGTGGGATTAACGGTGGTATTCATTGGATGGTTTTCTGGTTGTTTGGTTTGTTGTCCATTACCCTCTTTGTTTGGGGCCGTTAAGATTCGGTGGGTTGTCCATTTCGATATACACTTGTGCGGGGAGAGAGTCTAGGGGCTCTCTTATTACTCATACTAGCATAATCTCTTCCATGTCCTCATGGAATGGCCTGATAAGATTAGGGGGTTGAGATTAGGTTATCGGGATAGGGGGTAAGTAGTATGTCTGAGCTTTAACGCTTTCTGTTGGGGTGGCTGCTTTTAGGCCCACCGAGACATTATTCCTTTCTTTTATTATGATCTTTTCCCTCCTGGTTAAAGTTGTGTCTTGTATTAAAGGGGCTGTACCCCCTTTGATTAACTCTCCTGGTTTCTCTTATAGGTGTCTAAAGGCTAAGGTTAGATGTGAGGGGAGAAGCCGGGAGGCTGAACTTCTATCCAGTTCTCAGGCAACCAGCTATAACTAAGTTCGATAGGTCTGTCACCACTACTCGAAGCTCTTCCCACTCTTTTGCCACAGAGACGGGTTCGCCCTATTACTAGGCTGTCTTGGAGTAGCTCACTTAGTTTCGGGGAAACAAACTAAAGTGCTCTTTGCTTGGGGTTTTCTAGCTAATTCATGATGCAAAAGGTACGAGTCAAAATCTCTGCTTTTTTATGCTTGACTGGGTTGTTTCATTTCTCTTTCAGCTTTCCCTTGCGGTACTTTTTCTATGGCTCCAGGGTCCCTTTTCTATCGCCTATACTAAGGTGGAAAAATGATTTGTTAACTGATGGGTTAATCTGTTTGGGGTTATAAATAGTGATTTGTTGTTTTTGGGGGCGTGGGCTAGCTTTTCAGCGTCAGGGTAATCCGATTTGCACGGATGACTTCTCAGTGTAAGGGAGATGCTTTTCTATCTTAGCTATACTCTGGTATGTTTATTCCAAGTGCACCTTCCGGTACACTTACCATGTTACGACTTGCCTCCCCTTTACAGTTATAAGGTTTTAGTTAAGTGACAAATCTTAGCTCGGGGAGAGTGACGGGCGGTGTGTGCGCGCTTCAGAGCCGGTTTCAGCGGGACACTCTACTTCCTGCTTACTGCTAAATCCTCCTTCAGTTATGTGTTTCAACATATCATCCGTATGCCTTAATGATAAGGAATGTAGCCCATTTCTTCCCCTTCCATACGCTACACCTCGACCTGGCGTTTTGGGCTGTGCCGATTGTGCTTACTGTTGTACCTTCACAGGGTAAACTGACGACGGTGGTATATAGGCGGAAAGAACAAGGAAGGGTGAGGTTGAACGGGGATTATCGGTTCTAGAACAGGCTCCTCTAGGGGGGTTTAAAGCACCGCCAAGTCCTTTGGGTTTTAAGCTAATGCTCGTAGTTCCCGGGCGGACAGTCGGGTATGTGAACTGTCTATGTTTACGGCTAGGCATAGTGGGGTATCTAATCCCAGTTTGTACCCTAGCTTTCGTGGGTTCAGATGTTGTAAAGCTACTTTCGTGATTGGGCTTCCTGCCTTCGTGAACGTATAACAGTGGGAAAGGTGTTTGGCTTTAGTGTTCGGGGGTCTTAACCACGCTTTACGCCGAAGTCTAACAACTCGGGCCTCTCGTATAACCGCGGTGGCTGGCACGAGTTTTACCGGCCCTCTTAGCTCTGACTAAGTCAAGTTTTCACTTATGGCTTAATGTTTATCACTGCTGAATTCCCTTGAGGGTGTGGCTAAGCAAGGTGTCATGGGCTATAAGAGTGTGCCTGATACCAGCTCCTTGTTCCCGGTTGGGGAACTGTGGGGCATTCTCACAGGGGTGCGGATACTTGCATGTGTAAGTTAAGCTAGAGTTGTTGGAAAGGCCAGGACCAAACCTTTGTGCCTGTGGGGCTTTCTAGGGCCCATCTTAACATCTTCAGTGTTATGCTTTAATTAAGCTACACCAGC